TTGAAAACTAGGACTTCATAGTTCTTATAAACTTAACTCATTGTAATTCCATCCAGTAAAACGGAAGAATTATAAATTTCCAAAATAATAGATAGGAATACCGCAAATAGGGCCATTGCGACCCCCATTAGTGGTGTAGTCCCCCAGCCCGGAGCTACTTTACCATATTCCGAATTCAATGGTTTCAATAAATCCCCTACAGTAGTTCGTCTTGGCCCAGATCTAGAACTATCCTCAACGGTTTGTGTAGCCATAAATCCTATTTAATCATTGGTTGAGATCTGTTGACTTTGTATACCATTCCGTTGTAGTTGTAAATAAACGATCTTCTTATAGATCCATTGTGATCTTTAAATTGTCTAAAAATGGAAACAGCAACCCTAGTCGCCATCTTTATATCTGGTTTACTTGTAAGCTTTACTGGGTACGCCTTATATACCGCTTTTGGGCAACCCTCTCAACAACTAAGAGATCCATTTGAAGAACACGGGGACTAGTTGAAGTAATGAGTCTCCCTATATGGGAGGCTCATTACTTCAATTGAGATAATAAAAAATTATTTCATTTTTTAGTTGGAACCTTAGGCGGTTCTCGAAAAAAGATAGCGAAAAAAATAATCCCTAAAGTCGAGACTAAAAGGAATGTATAAACCAATGCTTCCATAGATTCGATCCTGGTTTACAATTATAGCTTCCACGCCTATTCATTTGGCATCATTTACCATATAACATATAAAGTAAAGAAAAGAGTCAAAGAAAAGATGATGATTCAAGTCAAGATTTCTTCAGTACCCTAACCCTATGTCAAATCAAAAAAGAGGCGAAAGATACCAGAGCAATGTTGTATCAGACTACTTGTCTCCTTGTAGTTGGATCTCCAAGTTTTTGGAATGCTCCAAATTCCACTTGAGCATCCAAATCAGGATCAATACCAGCAAAAACATCTCTGAACAAGGTTCTAGCGCCATGCCAAATGTGTCCGAAAAAGAAGAGCAAAGCGAACGTAGCATGGCCAAAAGTGAACCAACCCCTTGGACTGCTACGAAAAACGCCATCAGATTTCAAAGTAGCCCGATCCAATTCAAAAATTTCACCTAATTGGGCACGTCTAGCATATTTTTTCACAGTCGCAGGATCACTATAACTAACTCCATTGAGTTCGCCACCATAGAACTCAACAGTTACACCTACCTGTTCAACACTATACTTTGATTCTGCCCTTCTAAAAGGAACATCGGCTCTCACAATTCCGTCTCCATCTACCAAAACTACTGGAAATGTTTCAAAAAAGGTAGGCATACGACGTACAAAAAGCTCGCGCCCTTCTTTATCTCTAAAGACGGGGTGTCCTAACCATCCAACAGCTATTCCATCCCCGTTGTCCATTGACCCCGCTCTGAATAATCCCCCTTTTGCCGGATTATTACCAATGTAATCATAAAAAGCTAATTTTTCGGGAATTTTAGACCAAGCTTCCGATAAACTAAGATTTTCGGCTAGTCCGGCGCTCACTCTTCGATATATTTCTTGCTGAAAGTATCCCTGATCCCACTGATAACGAGTGGGACCAAATAATTCGATTGGGGTAGTTGCTGAACCATACCACATAGTTCCAGCAACAATGAAAGCTGCAAAAAAAACAGCAGCGATACTACTGGAAAGTACAGTTTCAATATTGCCCATACGTAATCCTTTGTATAGACGTTGAGGCGGGCGGACACTAAGATGGAATAAGCCTGCTAATATGCCCAATGTACCCGCTGCAATATGATGAGAGGCTATTCCTCCGGGAACAAAAGGATCAAAGCCTTCCGCGCCCCACGCTGGACTTACAGGTTGTACTTTTCCAGTTAGTCCATAAGGATCGGACACCCATATTCCAGGACCATATAAACCTGTTACATGAAATGCGCCAAAACCAAAGCAAGCCAACCCTGAGAGAAATAAATGAATTCCAAAAATCTTAGGCAAATCCAAAGATGGTTTGCCCGTACGTTCATCACAGAATATTTCTAGGTCCCAATACACCCAATGCCAGATAGCTGCCAAGAAACACAAGCCAGAAAACACAATATGTGCTCCCGCCACACCTTCATAACTCCAAATACCCGGATTCGTTACAGTTCCTCCTGAAATACTCCAACCACCCCACGAATTGGTTATTCCTAAACGAGTCATGAAGGGTATAACGAACATACCTTGTCTCCACATTGGATCAAGAGCAGGGTCAGAGGGATCAAAAACCGCTAATTCGTATAAAGCCATCGAACCGGCCCAACCGGCAACTAGGGCTGTATGCATTATATGGACAGAAAGCAATCGACCGGGATCATTCAATACGACAGTATGAACACGATACCAAGGCAAACCCATGGAAATACCCCTTTATCAAAGAAAAATAGACACTATGTCACTTTATTTTATCGCATTGGAAAAGACTAAAAACTATACTATATATATACTTAACTACTTAACCTTTTGAGTAGATTCTGTATGAGAAAGGGTTAATATCCGTTCCATTGAAAATAACGGAACAATTCTGTTCGTGAGAACAAAGAGAAGCAGATCTATTCTATACCCGATAAGTACCAATACGCAATGGGAGGATTACTCCTACTTTCGGGAAACAAATGTATAGATACTTGTTTATGATTCCAACGATTGATCCGTTAGTTAAAATTTGGATTTATTCATTCTGTCTTACTCTATAAACCTTTCAATCTATGTATAAAATAGAATAAAGAGAAAAAGGGATAAAGACGATAAAGCCATTGTTACGTTTCCATATTAAAGTGAAGTATAGTACTCAATTTTTTCTTTAATTTAATGCCCATTGGTGTTCCAAAAGTACCTTTTCGGAGTCCTGGAGAGGAAGATGCAGTTTGGGTTGACGTATAGTGCGACTTGTCAGACATATTGGGTCATATGGAATTTACCCGTTCTCTCCCCCGATCGGGATATCCTCTGTTTCGCCCAAGAAATATTGTATTGAGTGAGCCATCAATCATTCGGAGCGTGAAGTGCAATTAGATCAATTTTTTGATATTGGGGATCATTAATTAGGAGAATTTATGGTTGACTTGGAAAAATCAAAATAAAGTATCCAGGCTCCGTTCAGAAAATACCAAATTGGTAACGTAACAAATTGGTAATATATGTATGATTACCACTTGTATCATAAACGATTCTTATCCTTACTATAGAAGTGATTTCAAACGTCCAACCAATAACCAACGGAATACACTGGTATGATGAATCGATCGAATGCTTGGGAAAAGGCATGAAACGAATTGAAAAAAAAGAAGTCGTAACAAAAAGAAGTGGTACTGAGAGCATTTGCCCTATATGTGCAAATAGAATTCGGACAGATCTTTTCCCGGAGTAGAACATGAACCTAAAAGAATTGAAAGAAGAATTGAAAGGGCCCATTCAGGAACAAGAAAATTACATCGTGATTTGAATGTCGATGAAACAATACATCAATGAGAGAGATTAGTTCAATTTCAAGAAGTTCAGTAAATTCTAAATTCTTTTTTTTATAGGTAAAGAAGCCAAAACTCATCTCATATTTTTTGAAAAATGGAAGAAAAACCCCTTACTTTATTTTTATTAGAATTAGCTTCACTTTACTTTATTAGAATTAGATTAGAAAAACAAAAACCATTCTATTACAGAAAAAAGAAATAGAACTGGAATCGACACATTGATTCTTTTTTCGCAATTTTTTTTTTGAACCGTATGCATCCAAAGGTGCACGTACGGTTTCGAAAGGATACAATTTTGTCCTAATCAACCGACTTCATCGAGAAAGATTACTTTTTTTAGGCCAAGAGGTTGATAGCGAGATCTCGAATCAACTTGTTGGTCTCATGGTATATCTCAGTATAGAAGATGATACTAGGGATCTTTATTTGTTTATAAACTCTCCCGGCGGATGGGTAATCCCAGGAATAGCTATTTATGATACTATGCAATTTGTGCCGCCCGATGTGCATACAATATGCATGGGATTAGCCGCTTCAATGGGATCTTTCATTCTGGTCGGAGGAGAAATTACCAAACGTTTAGCATTCCCTCACGCTTGGCGCCAATGAGTTTTTATTTGAAAAAAAAAAGAAAGACTATGCCTTCGCCATATTGAACATATTGAATATGAATAATAAGTAATAATAGCATGGCACTTCGAGTTCGATATGAACAAACCATTATATTATTGTTTTTTCATAACATGAGATTTTGTATCGAGATAGTAGTATGAAACAAAGGTTATTTCCGATTTGTTGATTTTATGTGTCGGGGATACATTTCAGCGTCACAAACCATTTTTCTTCCACACCAGAAGTGTCTTTCTGATATTTATCTTATGAAAGAGTACGAAAAAAAAAAGATCAGTTTTCCTTATTTGATCATATCAGAAAGGAACTTTGGAATTGCTAAATCACGGATAAAATAAATATATAAAGCAACAGAACCATCATAGTATTTTTTATCTTTTTCCTCCTACGAAAGGAAGGATGGTAAATGGATCATTCAACGATCTGGATCAGATGGATTCTCTTTCTTCGATAGAATAGAAGAGAAGAATAAAGTAAATTTCATTACGGAGCCGTATGCAACGCACAAAAGGTGCCTGTACGGTTGTTCAATTCTATTTTCTTTTTCCTCTTGTTATTTTTTTTTCCTTCCTTTAGCCCAATCATGCGAGATAGAAGAACTGTTCATGATGTTATATCAATATCATTAGGGTTATGATTCATCAACCTGCTAGTTCTTTTTATGAAGCCCAAGCAGGGGAATTTATCCTGGAAGCAGAAGAACTACTGAAACTTCGCGAAACCCTCACAAAGGTTTATGTACAAAGAACGGGCAAGCCTTTATGGGTTGTATCCGAAGACATGGAAAGGGATGTTTTTATGTCAGCAACAGAAGCCCAAGCTCATGGCATTGTTGATCTTGTAGCGGTCGAAAATGAAAATACTGGGGATTTCGTGTAAATCCATTTCAAACCATAATTCGAATTTTCTGTGATTTTATATTGAATAGAAAAAATTCATAATCATCAATCATCAGGTTGAGATCGATCTAAACCAACCCATTCTATTCTCTATATATACATATATACGACTATATATACGTATACGACATGCCAACTATTAAACAACTTATTAGAAATGCAAGACAGCCAATAAGAAATGTTACGAAATCTCCCGCTCTTAGAGGATGTCCTCAGCGTCGAGGAACATGTACTAGGGTGTATGTGCGACTCGTTCAGATCATGAGTTCGAACAAATAAGACGATTTTCCAGTATTAATGACCGGTACCAATGAATAGGATAAATGGAAAAGATCTATCATATACCCATATTGTGTATGGAATTTATGGTTTCCATTGGTGCAAATCCAATTAACTAGATTTGAGATGAAAAGCAATTCCTCATTGGTAGCAAATAGTTATCCATTAAGCAGAGGAAATGGTATAAGCAGAAGAAATGGTATTATAAGAAAAGAAGCAAAAAGATTATGCTCCTATTGTTAATTGTTAAAAGAACGGACTAAGAGGGTCAGCTACCTAGCCAACTTTCCTAAGAGGGTCAGCTACCTAGCCAACTTTCCTAATTAAATGCCGTCACTGTATGGATAACTCTTATTGTGAAAAGAACTATTACTCTATAGTTGATGGGTAGAGCCAAAGAGTGTGAACTATACAAGTTCACAATACCCTTTGATTAAATGAAAGAAGAGGCTCCGGTGTATAGAGAGGACCTCACCGTTTAAGAAGTAACCATAGAAACGATGGAACCCACTATTTTTTTAGTATCATTAGAATTTCTTATTTGCAGGTAAAATGCCTGGAAGGAAATCGTGGTCAGGAAGGTTATAGTAGCAAACAAAAGCCATTGGAATTTATATTTTATATATCGGAATAATCCGTTTTGTTATTAATCGACCGTGGGAGGGGAAAAGGATGACTGAAAGAATGGAAATCAATTAGTTATTCATTAAGGTTTAATTTGATTCAATGACCAGACTTAGACGGGGATATACAGCTCGGAGACGTCGAACAAAAATTCGTTTATTTGCATCAACCTTTAGGGGAGCTCATTCAAGACTTACTCGAACGATTACTCAACAGAAAATGAGAGCTTTGGCTTCCTCTCATCGAGATAGAGGCAGGAAAAAGAGGGATTTTCGTCGTTTGTGGATCACTCGTATAAATGCAGTAACTCGTGAGAATGAGAATAAGGTATTGTATAGTTATAGTAGATTAATGCACAATCTGTACAAGAAGCAATTGCTTCTTAATCGTAAAATACTTGCACAAATAGCTATATCAAATAAGAATTGTCTTTACATGATTTCCAACAAGATCATCAAATAAAGTAGATTTCAAAGTAATATACAGTACAGGAATGATTGAAACAGAATTTCCCGGAGTTTCCTTCTCCGGGAAGATAGAATAAAAAAAAAATAAGGAAAGGATAAGTAATAAAAAATAAGGAAAGGATAAGTAATAGGAATGAACGAACATGTTTCAAAACAAAAAATTTCCCATTTTTTCTTATAACACAGGAACCCACTCTAGATTCTAGGCCTTTTCGAACAAAACATCAATCTGAGCTTGAGTTACAATTGGAGTTTTGGGTCAATTGAAGAGTATGTCTATTTATTTTTGGTTCTAGGACCCGTAGTTCTGGGGATCGAATCGGCTCTCTCAAATTGTTTCTCATTATTAAGAAAAGGTAACAAAGATAAAATACGGGCTTGCTTTATAGCAACAGTAATTAATCGTTGTTGTTTCAAAGTCAATCTATTCACCCGTCTAGATAATATTTTCCCTTGTTCACTAATAAATCGACTAATTAAACTCATGTTTCTATAATCGATTCGATCCCCCGATCCAATTGGGGGCAAACGCCTACGAAAAGATCGCTTGGATTTACGAAAAGATTGCTTAGATTTATCCATGGTTTATTCCTTATCTCTAAAATTCTATTTCTTTATTTTATTCACTTCACATCAGATCCGACCAAAACGGGCTTTGATTTGTATACATTATGTATATTATATATGTTATATGTTTATATATGTATATGTTCAATATATGTTAAGTTCTTCCTCTCCTTGGAGAGAACGCACACGTGTTCCGTTCGATCTATTTCTTTATTTCCTCATGAATCGTATGCTTGTGACAATACCGACAAAATTTTCTCAATTCTAATCGACCAGGCGTATTGTGTCGATTCTTTTGAGTAATATATCTAGAAATACCCGGGGATTCCTTATTGACATCATTTCGGGCGCAACTGGTACATTCCAAAATAACTATGACTCTGACATCTTTACCCTTGGCCACGAACCTAACCTCCTTTGAATTGAATTTTGGATCGGCTTAACTCTTCTATTTTCGATCCGAGCTGAAGAAAAAAAAATGGAAATGGAATTTCTAAAGATTTCGTTGCAATTATTATTTCATTATTCATTATATAATGATAATTAATATTAATGGAGTAACAATTTTAATAGAGTAATAAAGTCATAATTTAATGGAATGGAGTAATAATTTAATAATTAAGTAATACAATTTCTTTCTAATTATCAATTGTTCCTATCCTAAATCCACTACTATTTATATTTATTTTCTTAAAATTTATTTTTATTTTATTTCTGATTTTATTTCATATTATATTTAAGTATGTATTATATTTAAGTTAAGTATCTTCTTTCTATGCTATGATTTCGTGGAACCCGCCCTAGACTGGATCTACATTTTGATTTCTGTTCTCCCAAATTTCATCTTCGATCTACCACATTTGAGGTTGAGGTTCAATAGATTTTTTTCTTTTTCTTTCCTTCCTATATTCAAATTAAAGAACTGAAAAAAGCGGGGCGCAGTGCAATCCGAAATTTGAATCACGTAGAATTGTATCTCTAATTTTCTTCATTTCTTCGCATATCAATAACTAGAATCAAAAAAAGGGGAATGACAGGGCATCCGGGAATAAACGATTAATTTCTATCAACAGGCCTGCTAAAGACCCAAACCATAGAGTACTTAGCACAGGTGCCGCGGAGAGATATGTTTTTATATCTCGCATTGAAAATCCTCCTTCCTTCTATTATAGATTGTAATACATATATGGTCAGATGCTGTAGTTCAAGATCATTTGTATTTCCTAACTAAACGGAATTTCTAACTAAAATAGATGTGTACAATGAAGCAATAGATGAGATTTTCCTTTTCCAAAAAAAGAATCTAATCCCTTGTTCCTGAACATTACTGATAAATATAAAATATAAACTTTTTATACGTTAGGTTTCAGATGTATATAATTCTTTTATTATTATATTATATGAAAATATGAAAATGAACCAAAAAAAAAGAAGAAATGACAAGAAAATTGTATATAGATGGAGGATAAAATGACGATATGGAAAACAAGACAGGGATTTTGTACAATGAGACTGTACAACAATTTTGAAAAGGGATGTAGCGCAGCTTGGTAGCGCGTTTGTTTTGGGTACAAAATGTCACGGGTTCAAATCCTGTCATCCCTACCTATTACTTCTCCTATGGGCAGTAACGAGGGATTAATTGAGATCGATTAAAATTGGACATAATCTTCGGGCTTTGCATACTATACGTATGCAAGATGCATTGGGAAAATATTTTTCTTTACATTACAGTACAGTCGTATCCCCTGTGATAAGCATAAGAAAGCGCTCTTAGTTCAGTTCGGTAGAACGCGGGTCTCCAAAATCCGATGTCGTAGGTTCAAATCCTACAGAGCGTGATTCGGTTTATTTAATGTCGAATCACAATAAAATATTGTAACAAAACAAAAAAGTTGAATTACAACTTGAATTTGACCTCCTGCAGCAAGGAGGTCAATCAAAAAAAGAAAGAAATATTACTCAATCAAAGATACAACTGATCACCACGTCTGTATTGTAAATATGCAGTTACGAATAATCCTGCTAAAGTAATAGGAATTAGACCTAAGACGATTCCAAATAGAAAAACTTCAATCATTTTTTTTGTTTTGTTTAAGGGGATAAGAGGTAAGATCTATTTCTAAATATTAATCTGAATTATCCGTGAATCTCAATGACCAAGGATTTGCAATTGATGCGGGAAAGAATCATGGAATACCTAGAATCTCAGAGAAATATTCGTTTTTCTCAATTTTTCATTCAATTTATTTTATTTCAAATAAGTCGTATCTTGTTCAAACCAATGAATAGAGCTGGGGTTATAGTTAAAGCAGCCAGTAGAAAACCGAAATAACTAGTTATAGTAAGCATGAAAGATTAGATATGGTCTTTTGCTACATATGTTGATAAAACACTTACCTAAATTTCTATTTTTTTTTTACTTTTACAAAATTACAAAATATGACGGTAAGAAAAAATCAATTGACAGAATTAGTTTAGTTCCAATTGAAAATTCTTGATTCATCAGCCATTCTCATTATAGAGAAGACTAACTAAGAGTGACATAGGTAGAAAAAATGGATTCATCCGCTGTGACATTGACTCATCCTATGATTCGGAATCAACCGATTGATTGTAGAATTTGTGAGTTGAGTAAAGGAATAGTAAAAGTAATAGTAATAAGAACTGTGCCGTGTAACTTCATTCAAAACCGAAATTCATTATATTTTATTTAATAATTAGTAATTAGAATTTTCTATTTATTCTATTTACAATTGTATCCATTTACAATTGTAATTTTCTATTTACAATTAGAATTTTCTATTTACAATTAAATATTTACAATTACAATTTTCTATTTACTCTATTTACATAGAAGTAATTTCATATTTACTCTTACATAGAAGTAATTTCATATAGTAATTTCATATTTAAGTAATTTCATATTTAACATATAACATATTCATATTTAAATATAAGTGTATATAAGTGTAGTATATAAGTGTAAATTTAAGTCATTTTGGAATAAAAAAATGGGACTTGAAAATTCCATTTTGATCATTTCCTTT